TGAGAATTCCTAACTGAGAAGTCACCACGAGCATAACAATCTTATTGGAACTTGAAAGAGAAGTGAATTTGTGAATGCCTAACTGAACGTTCAAGATTGGATTCAGAAGCTGAGGCGACCGGAAGGGAGGCGAGCGAAGTGAGGCCACTTTATAGTCCCTCTGCCAAAGAATTTCATAGAGATAAACGGTTCAGCTCCCTTCTAAGCCTTTAGAGGATTAGAGGAATCATCGATGAAAGTCTTACTTACTTACTTACGAAGATCGACTGTATAACCTTCTACTGAAAGAGTGGTGGGTGCTACTGTCTTATCTTATCCCTTCTTCTTTTACCCCGGCCCGGGGCTGGTCATTCAGTTCAGTCAAGTTCATATGCTTTCCAACGTGGGAGTAAAGGGAGTTGGTAGCATTCCCCTGGCTTTCCATTTCCAATAAGTCTGGGATAAACTAGAAGACTAACTCCTTCCCCTCCTAGGGCTTCAGCAAGGTGTCTATTCTGAGGCTTAGGAGAATGAAGCAGCCCCGGCTGTGAGTGAACTCCCTTCTACTTCCAGGCAATAGGACTAAACCTAAAGTCTCTTCTCTTCCCCGGTTCTAGCTTACGTTTGAGTTTCCTCTGACTACAAGGTACTTTATCAGCTGGAGCAGAAGTGGACGAACAACACCTCCTTTCCTTGCATTAGCGCCCGCTTTTCCACATCCACTTCAGGGAGAGAGCAAGTATCAATCATAGCTTTAGGCTTTCGAGCCTTTCTTCCTAGGACAGAAGCCTTTACTTGAACTTGAGCGGTTGTCTGGAACTGATGCTACACCTTGGGGCTGCAGTCCCTTCTTCTTAGCACGGATGTCCCTCTTGAATCCCCTGCTCCTACCATTGAAACAGCTAGGGGCTAGTCAGTCCTGCCAATATCAGGGAAAGAATAGCTCCCGAAGGGCTTCCTTCTTTATCTCAGCGACTAATAGGCTTGGGTGGCTAGGGCACATGCTATCGAGGTTACACGCCTGGTCCCGAAACCACATCTGGCAGATGCGATTCCTGGATGTAGTTGGATGTGATTATCGGTGAAAGCATAGAAGGATCTCCTGTCAATAGTCACAGGGAATTACACTATAGCTTTAGGACCTGACCTGTAATAGGTGGTGTAAATGTCCTTATTTATTATAGGATGAAGATGATTCACTCACCAAGAAGACCGTCTACTCGAGCAGTAAGAGTTGATTCAATTGCCAACAGAAGACCGTCTGCGACAACAAGACCATCAGCAGCAGATGATTGAACAGCGGATGCGTTGAGGAGATCAGCCCTAATTGAAGACCCGATACTCTCAACCACGAACTCCTATATATAACACCAACCGCGGAACAGGAGCATGCGTTACACACGTCGTCAGCTAGCGGACGCAAGCAGAGTGGGACCTTCTCCGATAGTCTCTTTCATCATAATATTGAAAGCTTCCCCGCCCGATGCTTTGTTAATGTCAGAGTTGATATCAAGATGAAAGGGAAAGACAATAAGAAAGATTCAAGATAAAGACTAGAAGAAGGGGCTTTCTTAGAAGAATTCCCACTTGGACTGGTAGTGAGAACCCGATCTCCAGAAGCTAATTGGCAAGGTTCGACTTGACCGGAGCGGATCGCGACTCAAGCACAACTAGAGTTCACTCACCCACGTGCCCAATACTTGATGTGATGACTCTAGCCCCATGTCGGCTTCATTGACGAGTCATGATGCTGCGATATAGGATCAAAACTTTCATTTCACTTAACTCATCAAAGCAAGGAGTGGCTACTAGATAGACAATTAGTTCCGAGACTAAGAGATTGGGCTATCGGCCGGTATCAGTTGAAGTCAACAAAGAAGGAAAGCCTTCCCCCAATCCAACATTTTCAGGTGAAAAGAAGATAGATGACTGAGAGTCACGGGATTTTGAAAGCGCCGCATCTAGCTCAGCAGCTTCTTCAAAAGAGATGACGGATACAGAGCGGTTACCACTTGTAGGCTCATTCACCAACTAGGCCATGAGTTTGCTTTAACGAGTGCACGAGCAGAAGCGGAGACAGAGTTGTCCCCCGATCTGAGATATTAGCGAGATTAGCTACACGCCACTGAACCTAAAGAAAGGTCGACCTGAGAAAGCCCTTTTTAAGCTGATAGGAGAACTTCACTTACTAAATTTCTTGAGTAGCGAGAATCTTTCCTCAGAGGCACGGAAAGGGTCCAAGCCATAGGAAAGACAGCAACTTGAGTGCGGAGAAGGGGAAAGGGCGCTCGAAGCAAAAGGAACGAAAAGCACACCATATAGGTCAGCGGCATCAGCAGTTGAAGAAGTGGACGGCCGGATTCAAGCAAAAAATGGGATAACCTGAGAAGGAGAGGTCTCCTTTCTATATGAAAGACGAAGATCTGGCTTTGAAGCCTCCTTGAGTCCGGCTTAGCTTCAGGTACGAGTCAAGAACAGAAGAAGGGGATCGCCACAATCAAGAAGCAAGCTAAAAGCTGTTGTTTAGATGACTTTATGTTATGAAAGAACCCAGAAAAAAATTAATTATTGGAGTAATAGCCCAGTAGAGGCTTTCTTAGCGAAAAAAGTATATTCATGGATGGATTAGGGGAAAGAGTCTTCACCTTACTTTCAAGTGTCAATCATTTTTATTGAACTTTCTTTCAGGCTAGCTCTGGGCAGGGCGCATACACACGAACCCACTTTGAGTCGGATCCGAGCTCCAGTAGACAGCGAGACAGCCATTGTGGTAAACGGGAGCAAAGCAAGGGAAAGAGAGGTGAGTGACGCCAAGGGGAATTCCAGCACGAAAGCAAGTGTTGTTATCACACGTCCGTCCTGTCTGATTGATTCACCTTCGATTATTCAATCAAGGAAGCAGAGTCAACGGCCTTTGAAGAAAGATGACTTAGATTTTAAGATATTGAGTTGGACAGTCAGCCCAAAGGCCAAAAAGAAGAGCAAAAACAGAGGAGATGTCTTCCTCATAGGCCATTGACTATCTATCCCCGGAGTCTTTCTCTCCGTCAAAGGGACTCTCTCTTTCTTGAACAAGCACGGCGCTATCAGGACAAAATCCTAGCAGAAGCAGAAAAAGAGGAAGAGAAAGAGGAGCGAACAGCCACTATAACATCGTTAGATGAGCTTCAGTTGCGCCCCTTTGTGAACGAGGGGATCGAAAGGCCAGCCAAAGGAAGTACGGCTGAGTTTCAAGACTACGAGACAAAGAGTTGGGACTAGCCGCATGTCATCTTTCTCAGAGTCTGAGCCTGACACCTCTATTATTACATCAAACAACAATGGAATTGGGATCAAAGAATGAAGGGATTGGATTTGTCCCCGTCTGTCTTGTGTTCAACGAAGGAAAGCGCCCTTCCTTCTTCAGCTTGAAAGACATCTCAGGAAAGAGCTACTTCAACTGAATAAATTTCTTGAGTAGCGAGAACCCTTCCTACTCGAGAATAAGGTCAGGAAGTGAAGCGTTTTTTCAGTTTTTCTTTAAAAATATAGTCAGTGTTATGCGGGGGTGGGGATTCAGACCGATGAGGGACGTAGGAATTGCCCTTCACTGTCCGGAAGGCTGAAATAGCTTTCTCGGGAGCCTCTGGGAGGTCGGGGTCTTCAATCCCATGATACTCAAGGAGCAGGGCGTCGTATCCCAGGGGTTCTACTAATACATCGTATAGCGGGTCCAGGCTTGAAGTTATACCAAAAATGGAATGGGACAGTCATTCGAAAATGATAAAATAAAATAAGGGTGTCAAGACATCTATATGACCAAGATGGCCATCTCACGAATTGGATTCGAACCAATATCAAGCTACTTTCCTTTAGTAGATCTGTCATCCCCCTCATTATAGTCCTCCTAGAATCAATAGCATTTCGTCGGAATACATCCTGTCTTTTCACCTTAGTAGTCCTATGCATAGTAAGTACTATAGCCCCAATCATGGCTACTAATAAAATCAGACTAGGAACCAAAAACCAGACGGAATAGTAGGTATAAAGTAAATTGCCCAATGTTTCCAAATTAGTCCAACTTCGTACCTTTCCGGCATAAACCATATATCTCAGAGAGGTCGTATTTCTTTGGGTTGGTAGTAATGGAATGCTTTCATTATCTAAAATGAAGAACATTTCCCACCAAAAGATCAGTCCAATAATACCACTCACTGGTAAATAGCGCAATACTTCTTCGTGAATCTCCGCTATTTGAATATGGAACATCATAACAACGAATAGGAATAAAACGGCTATAGCTCCTATATGAACTACTGGGAAGATCATAGCGAAAAAGTCGAGACCTAACAAAAGAAGTAAACCTGAAGTGTTGCGAAAGACTGGGATGGGAAACAAAACGGAATGTACCGGATTTTTAGCACGTACAACCATCAAACCAGAGACCAAAGCAAGGCTCGACAAAACAGAAAGTATCATAGTACGTCGTCCTTCCCTGAAATGGAACTTTCATGCTGGAGCAAGAACTAGCATGAAAGTCGATCTATTACAACCAGCGCGGTTGTTCTTATTTCATTTTCTTCTTCCAAGCCCTTCTTTCTTAGAAAGGCGCTCACTGAGTTACTTACGGAATCTCAAATCTTGAGGCTGATTACGGCCCCTTTGATGAAAGGTAAGCGCTTTGGCTGGCTACCTATAATATAAAGATCCTTCACTGCACACTTTAGATATCTGTTTCCATCCAATCAAAGACGGCGAAGCGCCTCTAATCTAAAGGCCAAAGAGTGCTCTTTGCGCTACTACGCATCCTTACTCATAGTATAGTGCAAGTTAGGTTTGGGTATAGCAGGACTTGAACCTGCGACCATTAGGTTAAAAGCCCAATGCTCTACCAACTGAGCTATACACCCCAAAAAAGATGTAGTAGTAAATAAGGATTGGTGTGGAAAATAAAAGAGGGCGGCCCCTCTTCATCATATGAAAGGGGCGCGGCTTTGTATGAGGCTCGTACTGCAGAGCAAGCGAAGAATAAGGGTTTTCTA